AAAAAGCTTTCCTACCCACAATTGGGGGGGAAGACTTCATAGGGTCTTTCACGTAAATTTTTGTTAGAACGAGAAAGGGAGTGATTCCAATTTTTCGAGGCTATTCAAGACTTTTTCTATTTGAATTCAAATCGAGAGTTGATACTCTGAGCCTGATCTTTTCATTTATTTAGTATAATCGTATTCGAATTTTTTCTCGAATAAATCATTAATTTTTCTAGGACAAGATTTTAAATCTCATCGAAAACTTACAGCAGCTTGCCAAACAAAGGCTAATAGAAAAAAGAGTAGAGGTATGACTGGCATAAAATCGACGATTGGACTTAAAAATGCATAGGCCTCGGGCAATTTGGCGAATAAAAAACTACTCGAAGAAAGGGCAGAATTAAGACAAATACAGATCAAACTAAAGATATTTAGCATAGCAGACATCTTTTTTCTTGAAGATTATTATTATTGCATTTTGATTGAGTTATTGATATAAGATAAGCGAAAAATGAAGAAAGCAAAGTAGATCAAAAATCCTTTCTTTTATTTATTTATTTTGAACTTACTCAATCAAAAACTCTTCCATTCTCAAATCAAAAGAGAATAGAAGAAATCATACTTTCATACATTATCTTAATTGAATTATATGTAATGATCAAGAAATTTAAGTTTATTTCTATATATACACGATATACACGTGTGAAAATTCTAAAAACAACCGACTGGATTTTGTAGAGATTTGGGCTGTAATTGACGAACAATCAACAACAATATTATTCTAAATTACTAGATTCGAAATCTAAGTGGGGCGTGGCCAAGTGGTAAGGCAACGGGTTTTGGTCCCGCTATTCGGAGGTTCGAATCCTTCCGTCCCAGAGCATCTGGATTCTATCATCATTTTTTTTTCAAGATTTGTTTCTGAATTCTATGTTTTTCACAAACAGAAGTGAGTTCAAAGCCCATACAGATAGAACTTAATATATCTGTGATCTAATACAGGCAAGATAATAGATTGATTCTTTTAATTTCAACTTAAAGGTGCTTTTGGGAGAGGTTATGACCCCCGAGTGGGGGGAGTATCTAGGAGTTAATCAACGATAAAAGGTGTCAATTTAAATATCTATCCGAATCGAATTTCGAATTATACTAATTCTAAAAATCCATACGTTACGTATGTATTTTGTATGTATTTTTTTATTTTGAAACTAATTTTTTAGGTATTTCATAAATAAGTATAATTTTATGTAATGTGTAATGGTTGAAAGTAAAGGTGATTCATATATTATATTCGCCTTATATGTCCCGAATAAACCAATGACTATTCATGATTCCATGATTGAATCAATTGCATACCGATTCAAAATTTGAGGAATGTTATGGTAAAACTTCGTTTGAAACGATGTGGTAGAAAGCAACGTGCGACTTGAAGGACATGATCTGGTGTGGATTTTTAGATCCATCATTTTATATAGAAAAGGGTGCTCTTGCCTCGACATCCCCTGTTCTGTTAAACTAGAACCCACGCTTTTATTGGGCTATAGTTAATTTAAAATAGTACATGGTGGAGCTTGAGTAGAAAGTATTGATTCATTTCTTAAGAGCAAGAATCTAGGGTTAGTGTGAATCAATAGATTAGAACAACTTCGTAAGTATATTTTTGACAGAAAAAGCGAAAAGATCGTGAAAGAATCAAGTGTTTGTATGATTCTTTTCTTTGATAAACAATCACAAAAAGGGTATGTTGCTGCCATTTTGAAAGGATTAAAGATCAACGAAGTAATGTATAAACCTAATGATTCAAAGCAAAGAGATTCCGAAACAAGGAAAGGCCCTTTTCATTCTCAACTGTATCAACAACTGGATTAGAATGAATAATTCCAATAAAGGTTAAATAAGCCAGACAGACAAAAAGGGGGTTAGAGACCACTCAAAAAATTAAATGTTTCTTTTAAGCTATTTAAGAGTTATTCAACTTGAGTTATGAGTGCAAATGGTTTTTTCCGGAAAGAAGAATAAGAGCAACAGGGGACTTAATTCTTAGTCTAATTAATTTTATTATTTATTTTATTTTTGAGGGGATTTTTTTGCTTTATTTTATAATTTTATATATCCATAACTTGAAAAAAAAAAAAGAATGATCAAAAATATTTTTTCTTGAGCCGTACGAGGAGAAAACTTCTTATACGTTTCTAGGGGGGGGTACTATTCATATAATCTATCCCAATGGGCCGTCTATCGAATTGTTGCAATTGATGTGCGGTCCCGAAGAGAAGGAAGAGATCTTCGGAAAGTTGGTTTTTATGATCCGATAAAGAATCAAACTTATTTAAATGTTCCCGTTATTTTATATTTTCTTGAAAGGGGCGCTCAACCTACGGGAACTGTTTATGATATTTTAAAGAAGGCAGATATTTTAAAAGAACTTCGCCCTACTGAAACGCAACTCACTTAATTAAATAAAATACAAAAAGAAAGAGACTTGAGTGATTCGTATATAGTTTGATATAATTATAGTTTGATATAATCCTTTCTTTATTATTCACACCTTATAGACTTTTGTTCTATATTGATATGTCGAGAAAAAAGATCAAGTGAACCAACGAAGAAAGTTATATTGACCAAGTCACTAACGGTAGGAGTTGGATCTAGCAATAGACAATTCTTATATTCCTTTCAATTGAATGGTTTTCCTTGTAACTATACTAAAAAAAGAATCAATTATTTGATGTATAGTTATTGATATTTTTTATACTTCTTGATTCTTTTTTTTTTATTTGCATTCCTTTCTAATCATGTACCTTATTTAGCTAGTGCCAATCTAACCCAAGTTCTTTATTTAATTGATATCATTCTCTTTTTTTTTTTCGCAGACATATTGACAAGAGTGTAGTGCCCAAATATAATTCAAGTGTAAATGGGTCCATTTTTTTTTTTATTTTTTTGTCCTACATCCAAAACACCTTTTTGTTTTTTACTTTAATCTCCATATTCAAAGATTCTTTGAATTTGCTGTGATAAAAAACAAAAATTTTTATAAATTTGGAAATGGCTAGATAAAAAAAGAAGAAAATGAAAAAGAATATCTAAAAAGATAGAGAAAGAAAATAGAAAAATAGATAGTGAGAATATCTAGAAGTGGTCTATAATTTTTTTATTTCAAAATTTATTGTATTATAACTTGTCTTGTTGTCTTGTCTAATTTCTTTATTTAATTTTGATCTCGATTGTATCTACATACTATACTCTCTTTGGGTTGCTAACTCAACGGTAGAGTACTCGGCTTTTAAGTGCGGCTAGGGTCTTTTACACATTTGGATGAAGCAAGGGACTCGTCCAGACTATCAGTAGAGTTTGTAAGACCACGACTGATCCTGAAAGGAATGAATGGAAAAAAGAGCATGTCGTATCAATTATTTTCAACTTTCGTTTTTATTAGATCAGTAAAAAACTTGGGTTAAATTTTTAGAACGAAATGAGTTCAAAATTGGGTCGATTGAATACATGGATCGAGCCTTATGGCTCTAATTGTAGGGAAAGAAAAAGCAACGAGCTTATGTTCTTCGTTGGAACGATCACCCGCGCTAATTAAACGTTAAAAATAGATTAGTGACTGGGGCGGGAAAGGATTTTCCAAGAGTGGATTACCGATTTTTTAGTGAATCCTAACTATATACCCATTTCTCATTAGATTCGAAAATGGAGATTAATGTGTAAAAGAAACAGTATATTGATAAGGATACTTTTTTTCCAAAATCAAAAGAGCGATTGGGTTGAAAAAATAAAGGATTTCTAATCATCTTCTTAACCTATAACTATCAAGAAAGAAACCAATTAGATGGTAGATGGAAAAAGATAGAGAGTCCGTTGATGAGTTTAGCTGTCTCCAAGGTATCTATCGATTATTTTGTACTAGAATACCTTGTTTTGACTGTATCGCACTATGTACCATTTTATAATCCACGAAACCCTCTACTTTTCCTTTTGTTTCCAGTTTCGTTTTAAATGGAAGAATTCCAAGGATATTTAGAACTCGACAGATTTTGGCAAGACGATTTTTTATATCCACTTATCTTTCAGGAATATATTTATGCACTTGTACACGATCAGGATTTATATTTAAATAGGCCCGTTTTATTGTCAAATACAAAAAAAAGGGGTGATGACACAAAGTACAGTTTACTAGTTGTAAAACGTTTAGTTATTCGAATGTATCAACAGAATCATTCGATTCTTTCTGTTAATGATTCTAATAAAAATCAATTTCTTGTACTCCCCCAAAATTTGTATTCTCAATGGATCTCGGGGGGATTTGCAGCTATTGCGGAAATTCCATTTTCTATGCGATTAATATCTTCCCTAGAAGGAAAAGAAGTAAAACAATACCACAATTTACGATCAATTCATTCCATATTTCCTTTTTTAGAGGACAAATTTTCACGTTTAAATTATGTGTTAGATATATTGATACCTCACCCTATCCATTTTGAAATCTTGGTTCAAATGATTCGTTCCTGGGTAAAAGATATTTCCTGTTTGCATTTATTGCGATTCTTTCTTTATGAGTATTGTAATAGAGTTATTACTCTAAAAAGGTCTGTTTCAAAAAATAAGAATCAAAGATTCTTATTGTTCCTATATAATTCCTATGTGTGTGAATGCGAATCCATCTTCGTTTTTATCCGCAACCAATCCTCTAATTTACGATCACCATCTTACGGAGCCTTTCTTGCACGAATCTATTTCTACCTAAAGTTAGAACAGTTTTTAAAATTATGTACTAAGAATTTTCCGATTATTCTATGGTTGTTTAAGGATCCTTTTCTGCATTATGTTAGGTATCAAGGAAAATGGATTCTAGTTTCAAGGGGGACATTTCTTCTGCTGACTAAATTGAAATATTACCTTGTCAATTTCTGTCAATGTAATTTTTCGTTATGGTTGCAACCAAGAAGAATCTATATCAATCAATCCTCAAATCAGCGCATTGACTTTATGGGTTTTCTTTTAAGTGG